CTCCCATCTATTCATCTATTTTTTTTAGTTATTTACTAGAGCAATTATGATCTGGAAGTCGATCTAGGGCAAGTGTTCGGATCTATTATGACATATCCATAAGGTGCTCAACGGACTTTTTTTTTCATTTTTATTTTATAAAATCCTTTCGCGCCTTTACATGGGTACACAAAGAGTTTTTTTTATAACCTAATCTAGTGTATTCATATTTCAATTATAAGTTCCTAGATGTAGCCTATTTTTTATGTCTTAAATAGAGCATATTACTCTATTCCAAATCACGTGAACCCTTCTTAGTCATTACTAAGAAAGAGTTTAGTATAGATATTTAGTCATTTTAAAATCTCTTTTATTAGTTTTATTAGTCGAAAAGAAAAAAAAATAGATAGATAGATATGCTCATATTCATGTATTACTTACCCCTACCATAAGAATACCAGATGAAATAGAACGATTTTAGAAAAGGATATAATGAAATTCTTTGTCTTTGATTGGTTCTTCTGATAGAAAAGATCTGTTTTATTTGACTGATAGAGCCAATAAACTATTAATTATAACAAACAAATAAATATATATAGAATTAAAAAAAAATAAACAAAGGGAAAGCTCTTATTCGAAGCGCCTCGTGATCTTCAACCAATTCTGTGCTTCAATATAATTACCAGGAGTAAGCGTTATAGCCTGTTTCCAATACTCAGCGGCTTGAGCGAACCAAGCCTCCGCCATTTCAGAATCTCCTTGTTGAATGGCCTGTTCTCCACGGTCGGAATAGGCGGGTCAATTCCCTCCCTGAGAACCGTACTTGAGAGTTTCCCACCTCATACGGCTCGACAGCCAACTCTTTTGTTTTGGTGTCCCAGTTTTTTAACTTTAACCTACTTTATATCTAATTGAATGAGATTTCTTATAGATATTCCATTTTTCTTGGATTAAACAAAAGAGATTAATCACATGAGTTTCAAACTTGCATTTTGATTTAATTAATATAATAATAAGTTTTATCTTTTCTCCTACTTTCAGAAATAAATAAAACATAGGCATTTCAACTATTATTAGATATTAGAATTTTCTGAAAGATAACTATCCCGGTTTCATATAAAAATTTCTATAGAATCTTTGAAAAAGACTTTTCTTCATACTTCATAAAAAAGAAAAAGACTTACTGTCTTTAGGATCTGATGCTACACCGCTGCTCAATACCTTAGGGGATCAACTCTATTACATAAGTAGATTCTTAAGATTTATCTCATATTATGATATAAATAAACAGCTCTTATTGTATCGGTCCAAAACCTTGCCAATTGATCTTTACGGTGCTTCCTCTATCAATTAAATCCTTTATTTATCCATAGAAGAAAGTATTTAGGCATATCTAGTCTTCACTTCATATTTCGATCTATGAAGTTTATTTATTTGCTACAGCTGATAAAAAATCGTTTTGGACGATGCATATGTAGAAAGCCTATTTTTTGTGTTTCTAGTATTTCATTTACTAGCTGTTCGTTCGTTCGTTTTTTTTCTATAGTAGAGATAGTCGCACGTAATGACAGATCACAGCCATATTATTAAAAGCTTGTGGTAAGAAGGGGTTTCGTTCTAATGCCCGAAAATAATATTCTAAAGCTTTTGTATGTTCCCCATTACTTGTGTGGATAAGGCCTATATTATAGAGTATATAACTTCGATCATAGGGATCAATTTCTAGTCGCATAGCTTCATAATAATTCTGTAATGCTTCCGCATAATTTCCTTCGGATTGAGCCGACATCCGTTACGGTCGTCATTCGATTTAAAGAATTCTCCGTTTCAGAACCGTATGTGAGATTTTCATCTCATACGGCTCCTCCTTTATGTACATAATGAAAAAAATATATGGAAAAAAATTGATGTCATTATGAACTAAGTGGGGCTAATGTTTTTACAAGAAATCCCTAGCCAACCTTCCTGCAAAAAATCTTTTCTTACTACCAAGTGTGTTTATGCTAGATAAAAATGGAAACTCCAACAATTTCTTTGTTCTCAACGCCCCTAAATTTCCAGGAATTAGTCACTTCAACATTCTTCAATGGTTATACGGGTATCCAAAGTACGAACGAGATGGATGTTTGTTGTTCCAACCATTTTAATTAGTCCCAATCCCAATGAAGAAGAAGGAAAAGGAATCATTTTGAAGAAAGTTTTCGTGTTGTTGATTTCTAGGCGTAGTGCTTCTTCCCTTATGCCGCCTATTCGTATTAGTGTAGTAGGATTGACCTGTAATACGGGAACCCACTTATAGGTAAAAAACCTTTTGCTCAATACTAGAATTCACAATTGAAGCATCTAAGGCTGCATTAATCGTGGATACACGACAGAAGGAATTGTTTTTTTTTTATTTATATTATAAACTTCACCTTCAACAAGCGTAGATTTTTTTTCAATACTAGTTTTTCTTTCTATTCCAAATTGGCGAAATAAAAAAATAATAATGATAATCAAATCGCACCATCTCTGTAATAAGTAAATGCCTCTTTTTCTCCGGAAGTTGTCGGAATGACTCGTAATAAGATATTGGCTACAATTGAAAAGGTTTTATCAATAAAATTTCCATTTATACGCGATCTCGGCATAGGTAGTAATCCATTCTATAACTCTTTTCATTACCTTTTTTTGTGAGAAAATGATCTCACAAACAAAGAAAGGAATTGTACAGTACGAACTAACATAAAAGCAGACTCATTAAAATAAAAAAAACCTTCTATCTACTATACTACTTCCAATTTTTTCCGGTCAAAACAAAAAAGAAAAGGTATCGATTAACCATAATCTAAAAAATTATGAATAACTCGCTATTCACCCAGGTACTCAGTCATAATCATGATGTAGGAGAGATGGCCGAGTGGTTCAAGGCGTAACATTGGAACTGTTATGTAGACTTTTGTTTACCGAGGGTTCGAATCCCTCTCTTTCCGTACTTTCAACTAATTCACCAATCTTACGTGATTGACCACAATGTATCAAATCAAATACCAATGGATATAAAATAGTTAGACCTTACTTTTATTTTGAAATAGATTCTCTATTGCTAATTTCTTTGATACGGAAAATGCTGGGAAGAGCAAACAGGGGATGCAAATCTCCCTACCAATCTATGATACATGAATAGGAAAAAGATTCCCAGAAAAAATACCTTACCTTGTGCCTTTTTACTTTTAATTAAAAAAGAGGGCAAAGCAAAGGAGAGTTGTCCGAATTCTTCTTTTTAGTTATTTATTTTACTTAAGTTAGGTTTATTAAGTCTGTCGAGAATAATATTCTACGACAAGCAATTCATTTATTTTCAAACCGACGCATTTCCTATCTATTATTTGATTGACTAATCCTTCATATTGGAATGTGTGAAGAGTCAGATGTTTTGGCAATTCCTCGTGGGCGGATGAATCAAGAAGATTTTGAACCAAAGTTCTAGATTTTTGTTCATCTTTCACTGTAATAATATCTTGGGATTTGCAGCGATAACTTGGTATATCCACTATACGACCATTAACTAAAATATGTCTATGGTTAACTAATTGGCGCGCTTGAGGAATAGTCAAAGCCATACCCAATCGAAAAAGGATGTTATCCAAACGCATTTCAAGTAATTGTAGTAAAACTTGACCTGTTGACCCTTTGGCTTTTCCGGCGATACGAACATATTTAAGTAATTGGCGTTCTGTAAGACCATAATGAAAACGCAATTTTTGTTTTTCTTCTAAACGAATACGATATTGAGATTTTTTTCCGGAGCGTGAGTGGTTTCTAAGATCGGTTCCTGCTCTAGGCCTTTTACTAGTTAGTCCCGGTAAAGCCCCCAGACGGCGTATTTTTTTAAAACGAGGCCCGCGGTAACGTGACATAAAGACTCCTTTTTTGTATTGAAATTTTTAAAAACTAAACAAAATTAAAACTGAACTAAATGATAATGATAAATGAAGTGAAATCCACTAAAATAAACTATTGGAATACAAAGAATAAGGAGATGTATTCTCTCAATATACAGATTTAGTTTAGTGTATATACAATATATATAAATCAAATAAATCACAAAAATTTTCCTTTTTTTTTTCTTGATTTATTTTGCAAAGATCTAACCCCTTCACCCAATATATATTCCTATATGGAAGTTTGTATTACATAATATAAATGGAGTGGTAACTCTTGGAAAAAGGTGAAAGAAGTCTTTTCTTTCTTCTTTGATTTTGAAAGTACATTAAAATCATGTAAAAAATCTAAAAAATAGAGAAAAGCCGGCTATCGGAATCGAACCGATGACCATCGCATTACAAATGCGATGCTCTAACCTCTGAGCTAAGCGGGCTCAAATAACCGAAATAGCGCATGCATACAAATTCACTAAACTACTAGATCATATCAATTAACTATTCTATTCATCTCATCCTTATCTATTTAGAATGAATCATATTCTATATATTCTAGAACAGAATATAGCTCAAATAAATAGTGAATATCATTAAATAAATAAAACATAACCATTAATACATTAATTAATAGAATATAGCAATATATCTACTTTAGAATTTAGATTTCATTAGTTTACAAATAAGAAAATCTTAATTAGGTCAGAAATCTTTTTTTTTTTTTAGTTAAATGACATCTAATTTGAAATTTTTGTTTTTTTGTTCTAACCTAATGCTATTATTTTTTTACTTTGTTTTCTTTTTATTTGATTTCTAATTATATATTTTATAATTATATATATTTTAATTAATATTAGATAATTAATATATATTACATAATTAATATTCGAATAGAATTATTTCGAATTATTCGAATTTAATAATTCGAAATAAAATCTACTAAAATCTACAAAGTAGACTTAGAATCTTTTTACATTACACGTTATAAAATTATAAGTTTAAATTATAATAATAAATTTCTTTTCATGTTCATGGAAGTTAAGAAAAAGAATCGACCGTTCGAGTATTTCATCAAATTTCAGACAAAAACGAGAATAAGAGGAACATATATATATGTTATGTAGTATATAACCATATTGAATTGCAAATACAAAAATGATAGAATCTTTTTTGATTAGAGCAAATAAATATGGGGCTCAAAAAGCTCAATAAAGAAGATATGCAAGAAATCAAATCAGTATCTATATGTAATGAATTCAAGGGTTTCGACATAAGAAAAAGTGGAAGGACATCATAATGAGATCCTAATCTCAAAAAAAAAGGGGGATATGGCGAAATTGGTAGACGCTGCGGACTTAATTGGATTGAGCCTTGGTATGGAAAACCTACTAAGTGATAACTTTCAAATTCAGAGAAACCCTGGAATTAACAATGGGCAATCCTGAGCCAAATCCTGGTTTACGCAAACAAACAAGGGTTTAGAAAGGGAGAAAAAAAAAGGGGGATAGGTGCAGAGACTCAATGGAAGCTGTTCTAACAAATGGAGTTCACTACCTTGTGTTGATAAAGGAACCCTTCTATCGAAACTTCAAATCAAAAAGGATGAAGGAGAAAAACCTATAATTGCAACCTATATTGCATAAGGTTAGGTAACACAAAATGATCTCAAAAATGACAACCTGAATCTCTATTTCTATTTTTTTTACAAAAAAAATAGAAATGTTGTGAATCAATTCGAAGTTGAAGACAAAATCGAATATTCATTGATCAAATCATTCACTCCATAGTCTGATAGATCTTTTGTGGAACTGATTAATCGGACGAGAATAAAGATAGAGTCCCATTCTACATGTCAATACTGACAACAATGAAATTTATGGTAAGATGAAAATCCGTTGACTTTTAAAATCGTGAGGGTTCAAGTCCCTCTATCCCCAACTCTACTCCCCCAAAAAGTCTGTTTGACACCTTACTAGTTTTTTTAGTTATTCAAGAATTCATTATCTTTTTTCATTCATCCTACTCTTTTACAAACGTATCTGAGCAGAATTTTTTTTCTTATTACATACAAGTCTTGTGGGATATATGATACACGTATAAATGAGCAAGAAATACCGATTTGAATAATTTAGAATCTATATCATTATTCATTTTCAAACTTATAAAGTCTTCTTTTCCAAGATCCAAGAAATTCCCGGTCCAAAACTTTTTGAATTTACTACTTTATTGTTTTCTTTTAATTGACATAGACCTAAGTCCTCTAGTAAAATGAGGATGATGCTTCAGTAATGGTCGGGATAGCTCAGTTGGTAGAGCAGAGGACTGAAAATCCTCGTGTCACCAGTTCAAATCTGGTTCCTGGCATAAGATTGATTAATTTGTATAAGTTTCTATTCTTCAAATTAAATGTATTTTTCGTAAAAAAAAAGTTCAATCATCCTTTATCCTCCCTCTTTTTTTTTGTTCATGTTGTGGCTACATCCATTCAAAAAGGCAGAAATACCCCAAAATTCATTCAGATACAGTAGAAATAGAATTTGATCCCCCCCCTTTTGCTTTCAGATCTTATTTATTCATTCCCAGTTATGTCACTAGAGCTGACTAAGTGATGTGCGCGATACAAAGTTCATGATGCAGAACTCTTTTTTTTTTTTTTTTTAGTTCATCCTATTGGCTGGGCTTTTACGAAATAAAATAAAAAAAAAGTATCTTTCAAATTGGAGATCAAGCTATCTATAATAATAATATGAATGAGACCTCAATTACTCTATTTGTTTGATCTAAAAAAGAATCGAACGTACAAATATTCCATAAAGATCTATCTGTAGTTGTAGAAGCGAAGACTAGTTTCTTATCATTCAATAAGCATCTTGTATTTCATAAAAATTGGGGGCAATATAATCCTTACGTAAAGGCCACCCTATCCAACTTTCGGGCATTAAGATCCGTTTTAGCCGTGGATGGTTATCATAAGTGATTCCTAACATATCATAAGATTCCCGTTCTTGAAAATCCGTACTTTTCCAAACCCAGAAAACAGAGGGAATTCTAGGATTACTCCTGTGAGTAAATACTTTTATGCATACTTCCTCCGGTTGATTGACACCATATTCTATTCTCGTAAGATGATACACACTGGCTAAGAGTCCGCCTGGTGCCACATCATAGGCACATTGCGAACGTAGATAATTGTAACCATATACATATAAAATTACAGCAATGGAATGCCAATCCTCGGGCTTTATTTGTAAAGTCTCTATTCCTTGGTAATCGAAGCCCAACGATCTATGAACCAGCTCGCGTTTGGCTAGCCAAACGGACAAAGTACCCTGCATCTTTTTTATTTCCCCCACACTTTTTTATATAAAATAAGTATTTCACATTTACCATGAACTCTAATTTATGAAGATTTTATTCTGATTCTGTAAAATCCTGCCTAATTCACTAATTCGTGGGAAGATACTGAACTTTTGTATTTGAAAAATGTTTCAGTAGAGATCTCTGAAGTGGATGATGGTGGATAGAGTAATTCTTGATCATAATTTCCAGTATGCGTACTGCGTACAACAAAAAACTTGTGATTGGTAGTAAAACACCGATT